TATTTTTTTTGTACCGCATATGCTATTTTGACATATGACCTATCTCAAACTGAAAAATAAAGTGTTTTTTTTTCAAAAAATCATGAATTTCGGAGAATATTAACAATTTCATCGAAAACTTACAGCAGCTTGCCAAACAAAGGCTAAGAGAAAAAAGAATAGAGGTATAATAGGCATAATGTCTATGAGTGGATTGAAAAAAGCATAAGCCTCGGGCAATTTGACGAAGAAAAAACTACTCGAACTCAAATAAGGGATAGAATTAAGACAGATACAGATTAAACTAAAGATATTAAGCATAACAAAAATTTTGTTCTTGTAGATTAGATAATTTGATTTTGATTGGGTCATTTTTATAATATAAGGTCAAAATGAAAAAGGCGGGCCAAAAAATCCTTCTTTTTTTGAACTCTCCCAAATCAAAAACCCTCTTTCAATTCTCAAACGAGAATACAAAGAATTTTACTTTCATACAATATCTTAATTGAATTCCATGTAATGATCAATTAATTTTTTATTCTATTTCTCCATGTATAGAAGCCTAGCAACAATATATTACATACTAGAATTGACGAATAACCAATATTAATATTATATTAGTATTTATTAATGTTGAATAGAAATATAAATGGGGCGTGGCCAAGCGGTAAGGCAACGGGTTTTGGTCCCGTTACTCGGAGGTTCGAATCCTTCCGTCCCAGACCCTCAGAATCAAGAATTTTTGGGTTAATTATTCATCATTCATATTATAGGCGATACTCCTACTATTCAGATAAATATGAAGTTCATATTAAAGTTAGTTCCTTGAAGGGTCTCTTTTCTCTTCTCCAAAACCTAAAGTCAAAAAAAAAAATGGTGTAGCCTAATTCTACATTTGACTTGCAATATACTAAGTAAGGCATAAAGCTTTTCATTTTATACGGATTTTGATTTTGCTTTATTTCAGGTTCAAGTTCAAGCCAAGAACCTTTACGTCAATTCTATGGTAGATACGAAAAGATCAGACTTCCTATGATTATGATTTTTTAACTTCAATTTTTATGATATAAATCTTTGCTTTGTTACTCGAAAAAGTGTGATAAATTTATATATTATCGATAAACTTTCCAACCTTCATGGGTCATTGGAATAGTTTATTTTTATTTGATTAAAAATATATTTTATTCTGGAATTGGGAAAATTAATTTTAGAATTTTATATTATATATATTTATATATATTATGTATTGTATTTCATTATATTCATATGATATGGAGTTAAAAATGGAATCTTTGCTGAGTGAGCCCTTTACAGAAAGTAAGGAAAGGAAAATACTATATCTATATATAATATATAATATTATATATATTAAATAGATAATATCTATTATAATATAATAGATATTAATAAAATGGATATAAAATAGAAAGCATATTGGCCGACCATATGATATATCATAATACATATTATATAAAAATATCCTAATACATATCAGTTGATCCAATGACTATTCATGATTTCATATTGAATCAATTCCATATCGGTTTTGAAATTAAATTAGAGAAATGTTATGGTAAAACTTCGTTTGAAACGATGTGGTAGAAAGCAACGTGCGACTTGAAGGACATGATTTACTGTGGATTTTTACATCCGCCATTTTCTATACGAATGAAGATGCTCTTGGCTCGACATAGTTTGTTCTGTTTTACTAGGAACCTAATTTGTGTTGGGTTCTAATCTAAAAAAAAGTACATGATGAAGCTCGAGCAGAAAGTATTGAGTCATTTACCGGGGGAAGAATCTAGGGTTAGTGACACTAAAAATCAATAAGTTGAACCAACTTTGTAAGTATATCCTCCATATATAAATTGAAAAGGGTTAAAATTTAAACAAGTTTAAAAATAAAAAAGTAAGTAAGATTTGTCGGAATTCGTAAAACTATTTCGATCATAAAGTGTATCACAAGGGAATCAATCTCTCATATTTCTTTCTATAGAAAGAAATATGAAAAAAGCAAAAGGTATGTTGCTATCTTTTTGAAAGGAGTAAGTATCGCCGAAGTAATGTCTAAACCCAATGATTTCACAAAACAAGGATAAAGGATTCCGGAACAAGAAAACACTATTTTCAATTGTCTCAACAATTGGATCAAAATAAAATGCGGAATAAAAATTGATTTGAGACGAGACAAACAAAAGAGGTTAGAGACGGCTCAATAAATATCTAAGGATTTCCTCAGAATTAACCAACTTGAGTTATGAGTACGAATGAGATCTCTTTTTTTAAGGAAATTTTTAAGGAAAGAGGAAGAAAAAACTACTTTAATCATAGTCTAATTCATTATTTATTCATTATTTGATATAATTATATAGTATATAGTTGCCGTTATATACAGAAATTAGAATCATTTTTTCTCGAGCCGTATGAGGATAAAACCTCCTATACGTTTCTAGGGGGGGCATTGTTTATCTACATCTATCCCGATGAGCCATCTATCGAATCGTTGCAATTGATGTTCGATCCCGAAGAGAAGGAAGAGATCTTCGAAAGGTAGGTTTTTATGATCCGATAAAGAATCAAACCTATTCAAATGTTCCCGCTATTCTATATTTCCTTGAAAATGGCGCTCAACCCACAGTAACTGTTCATGATATTTTAAGGAAGGCGGAATTATTTAAAGAAGGAATATTGGATTAACTGTTAATTTAATTAAAAAATTAAAATTAAAGTCAAAAAATTTTTAATAAAAAAGAGAGGGTCCTAGCATCTATCTTTGTGTAATTATTTCTCCAGAATTTGTTTGTTCTTTTTTTGCTCACTTATTATAATTTATTTTTTATTGTTGGAATTTACCGACAAAGACGGGGTCAATTTAGGTTATTGTACCTCTATTGATTGAATCAACTCGATATTTTTCTATACTCTGCCTTTATTTATTTTTGCATTAAAATTTCTTTTCTTACTTATATTGTGCCAATCCAACACAAGGCCTTAATTTGATTTATTAAGAATTTTTTTATCAGCATTCTATTCATATTGACAATGGCGTACCGAACAAATATAATTCGATCGTAGATAAATTAATAGATTTGTTTATTCCTGCCCCATATTGCTTTTTTCTTCGCTTTATCCTTAGTCAAAAGTTAAATGATGTGTTTACTTAATTTACTGTCATACAAGACGTATAAAAAAAAAAATGGAATGGATCAAGTGTTTTTAATCCAATTCTACTTATATTTAGTGGATTGGTGTTTATAATTGATTAAAAAAATTTTACTTTAATTTGATTTGTTGCTAGTTCAATGTTTTTATTTTGGTGGAATCCTGTATTGCAATATTGCAATCAATCCCATTTTTTTTTTTTTATCGTGTCTGCAATTCGGGTTGCTAACTCAACGGTAGAGTACTCGGCTTTTAAGTGCGACTATGATCTTTTACACATTTGGATGAAGCAACGAATTCGTCCAGACTATTGGTAGAGTCTATATAAGACCACGACTGATCCTAAAAGGTAATGAAGGAAAAAACAGCATGTCGTAATAATTTTTATAAAAATAGAACTTTTAATTTATCCTTACTTAACTGTAATATATTTTATATATGTTATTTTTGGAAGGAGACAAAGGAAATTCATATTTACAGTTGGGTCTAGTGAATAAATGGATAGAGTCTTTTAGGCCTAATTTTGGTAAAACAAAAAGCAACGAGCTTATATTATTAAATATTAAATTGGAATAATGACCCGATCTAATTAGATGTTAAAAATAGATTAGTGCCAGTGCAGAAAAAGGGTTTTCTGCGAGTGAATAATTGATTCTTTTTATTTATTTTATGAAATAAATCCTAACTATTCTCTATTTAAAGGTTGGAAACGGATGTGTAGAAGAAACAGTATACTGATAAAGTAAAAAGTAAAGAGAATCAAAATTTTTCCAAAATCAAAAGAGCGATCGGGTTGCAAAAATAAAGGATTTTTTACTCTCTTGTAATTTTAACGAAGGAAAACCCATTGTATAGAAAAGGAGAGGAAAGAGATCCTGTTGATTGGATTCTAGGTCTCCGGGGTATAGGTTCTTACTATTCTTACTATATATACTGTAAATATTATATCTACATAATTATAGACCCTGTTCGGACCATATTGCACTATGTATTATTTTATAACCCCAAAAATGCCTCTTGTCCTATGTCTCTGTTTCAAGTCAAAATTTAAATGGAAGAATTACAAGGGTATTTCAAAAAAGCTAGATCTCCGCAACAACACTTCCTATATCCGCTTCTCTTGCAGGAGTTTATTTACACACTTGCTTATGATGATGGTTTAAAAGGTTCAATTTCTTATGAACCCATAGAATTTATTGGTTATGACAATAAATCTAGTTTAGTACTTATAAAACGTTTAATTACTCGAATGTATCAACAGAATTTTTTGATTTATTCGGTTAATGATTCTAACCAAAATGGACTCCGTGGGCACATCAATTATTTTTATTCTCATTTTTTTTATTCCCAAATAGTATCAGAGGGTTTTTCAGTCATTGTGGAAATTCCATTCTCGCTGCGATTAGTATCTTCCCCCGAAGAAAAAGAAATACCAAAAGAAAAAGAAATACCAAAATCTCAGAATTTACGATCTATTCATTCAATATTTCCTTTTTTAGAGGATAAATTATCTCATTTAAATAATGTGTCAGATCTATTAATACCCCATCCTATCCATTTGGAAATTTTGGTTCAAATCCTTCAATACTGGATTCAAGATGTTCCTTCTTTACATTTATTGCGATTCTTTTTACATAAATATCATAATCTGAATAGTTTTATTATTCTGAATAAAACTATTTATGTTTTTTCAAAAGAAAATAAAAGACTATTTTGGTTCCTCTACAATTCTTATGTATCTGAATGTGAATTTTTATTGGTTTTTCTTCGTAAACAATCCTGTTATTTACGATCAACATCTTCTGTAGCCTTTCTTGAACGTTCACATTTCTATGGAAAAATGGAACATGTAGTGTGTT